ATCTTTGTCAATAGAGAAAAAACTTTCTTTTTTTTCAGAACCCCAACAAGAAGAAAAAATTCATTCAGAAGAAGAAATAAAAATTTTCAAATTTTTATTTGATATCGTTAGAACTGATAGCAACGATCAAACTCTTATAAAAAATTTTAGTGATTTCCATGAAATCAATAAAAAAGTTCCTCGATGGTCATACAAATTAATAAGTGAGTTGGAAGAATTGCAAGGCGAAAATGAAGAAAATGTACCAATGGAGCCTGGAATTCGTTCAAGAAAAGCAAAACGTGTAGTGGTTTTTACTGATAAAGAGCCACATGACGAGATTTATACTAATCTCAAAGATAATCAAAATTCTGATCAAAACGATGAAATGGCTTTGATCCGTTATTCACAACAATCTGATTTTCGTCGAGAGCTAATTAAAGGATCCATGCGTTCCCAAAGGCGTAAAACAGTTATTGGGGAATTTTTTCAAGCAAAAGTACATTCCCCCCTTTTTTTTGATAGAATAGATAAACTTTTTTTTTTTTCGTTTGATATATGGGGGCTAGAAAAAAAAATTCTTAGAAATTTCATGTGGAAAAAAAAAAAAATTGATAAAAAAGAAGAAGAACAATCAAAAATAGAAGAAAAAAGACGGATAGCAATTGCAGAAACTTGGGATAGCTTCCTATTTGCTCAAATAATAAGAGGTTCTCTCTTAGTAACTCAATCGATTCTTAGAAAATATATTATATTACCTTTATTGATAATAATTAAAAATAGCGTACGTATGTTATTATTTCAATTTCCCGAGTGGTCCGAGGATTTAAAGGATTGGAAACGTGAAATGCATGTTAAATGTACTTATAATGGGGTTCCACTATCCGAAACAGAATTTCCAAGAAACTGGTTAACGGATGGTATTCAGATAAAAATCCTATTTCCTTTTTATCTTAAACCTTGGCATAAATCTAAATTTCAAGCATCTCAGAAGGCTCGACTAAAAAAAACAAAAGACAAAGGGGGAAAAAATGATTTTTGTTTCTTAACAGTTTGGGGAATGGAAACCGAACTACCGTTTGGTTCTGCCCAAAAAAAGCCCTCTTTTTTTGAACCTATTTCTAAAGAATTAAAAAAAAGAATCAAAAGAATCAAAACAAAGAGTTCTCTGGCTGTAAGGATTTTCAAAGAAAGAGCAACAATTTTCCTAAAAGTCGCAAAAGAAATTCAAAACTGGATTCTCAAAAACTTTCTTTTTATAAAAGGAAAAATAAAAGACCTTTTAAAACGAAATCTAATTCCATTATTTAGCCCGAAAGAAATATATGAATTAAATAAAACTAAAAAAGATTCAATAATAAATAATCAAATGATTCATGAACTATCTGTTCAAAAAGAATCCATGGAGTGGACAAATTCTTCACTTAGCGAAAACAAAATAAAAAATTTGATTGATAGAATAAAGACAATCAGAAATCAAATAGAAGAAATTTCAAAAGAAAAACAAAACCTAACTAATAGTTGTACCAAACTGCGTTATCATTCTAAAATAATGGAGTCATCAAAAAATTTTTGGCAGACATTCAAAAGAAAAAATACCCGATTAATTCGTAAATCCATTTTTTTTATAAAATTTTGCATCGAACAACTGTCTATAGCTATTTTTCTAGGTATCATTAATATTCCAAGAATTACTACACAACTTTTTTTTGAATCAACAAAAACAATTCTTGATAAATATATTTACAAGAATGAAGAAAATGGAGAAAAAAAAAAAAAAAAAAATACCATTTATTTTATTTCGACTATAAAAAATTTAATATCCAATAAAAAAAAAATTAGTTATGACCTATGCTCTTTATCACAAGCATATGTATTTTACAAATTATCACAAATTCAAGTTAGTAACTTTTCTAAATTAAAGGCTGTTCTTGAATATAACATATGCATAACATCCTTTTTTGTTAAGAATCAAATAAAGGTTTTTTTTCAAGAACAAGGAATCTTTCATTATGAATTGAAAAATAAAACCTTTTTGAATTCCGAAGTAAATCAATGGAAAAACTGGTTACGAAGTCATTATCAATACAACTTACCCCGGATTGCATGGGCTAGATTAGTAACCCAAAATTGGAAAAAGAAAATAAATAAAGATTCTCTAGTTCTAAATCCAAGTTTAACCAAAGAGGATTCATATGAAAAAAAGAAATTTGATAATTACAAAAAACAAAATTTTTTTGAGGCCGACTCGTTATTAAATCCAAAACATAATTTAAAAAAAGATTCTATATATAATCTTTTTTGCTATAAATCTATTCATTCTACAGAAACAAATTTTGACATGTCTATAGGCATTGCCCTAGATAATTGTTTAGTCTCTTCTTTTCTAGAAAAATATAATATTCGGGGTATAGGGGAAATTCGGCATAGAAAATATTTGGATTGGAGAATTCTTAACTTTTGGTTTACAAAAAAAGTAAATATTGAGCCATGGGTTGATACCAAGAGTAAAAAAAAATATATTAATACTAAAGTTCAGAATTATCAAAGAATTAATAAAAAAACTAAGACGGGTCTTGCTAATCAAAAAAGAAACTTTTTTGATTGGATGGGAATGAATGAAGAAATACTAAATCATCGTATAACAAATTTTGAATTTTTTTTCTTTCCAGAATTTTTCTTATTTTCTAGTACATATAAAATGAAACCGTGGGTCATACCAATCAAATTACTGCTTTTAAATTTTAATGAAAACATAAATGTTAATAAAAAGATCACTCGAAAGAAAAAAGGTTTTATACCATCAAATGCAAAAAAATCCCTTCGATTTTATAATCTGAATAAAGAAGAAAAAGAATCGGCCGGTCAAGTAGAGCTTGAATCAGATAAAGAAAAAAAAAGAAATCCCGAATCAGCTCTATCAAACCAAGAAAAAAATATTGAAGAAAATTTTGCAGAATCAACGATAAAAAAACCTAAAAATAAAAAACAATACAAAAGCAATACAGAAGCGGAACTTGATTTATTTCTCACAAGATATTCGCGTTTTCAATTGCGATGGAATTGTTTTTTTAATCAAAAAATTCTCAATAATGTAAAAGTATACTGTCTCTTAGTTAGACTAAAAAATCCAAACGAAATAGCGATATCTTCTATTGAAAGAGGAGAGATGAGCCTAGACATTCTAATGATTGAGAAAAATGTCACTTTTGCAAAATTAATGAAAAAAGGAATATTGATTATTGAACCTATCCGTTTGTCTGTACAAAACGATGGACAACTTATTATATATAGAACCATAGGTATGTCATTGGTTCATAAAAATAAACACAAAATAAGTAAAAGATACAAAAAAAAAAGCTATATTGATAAAAAAAAAATAGAAAAATCCATTACAAAATATCAAAACAAAACTGTAAACAGAAAAAAAAATAATTATGATTTCTTTGTCCCTGAAAATATTCTATCCCCTAAACGACGTAGAGAATTTCGAATTCTAATTTGTTTCAACTTAAAAAAAAAAACTGCGAGGGATAGAAATTCAAGATTTGATAAGAATATGCAAAACTTGACCACAGTTTTGCATAAAAAGAAAGATCTTGATAAGGATAAAAATAACCTAATTAATTTAAAATCCTTTCTTTGGCCCAATTTTAGATTAGAAGATTTAGCTTGTATGAATCGCTATTGGTTTAATACTACTAACGGAAATCATTTCAGTATGATAAGAATACGCATGTATACGCGATTTCCAATTTATTAATGATAGATCTCCTTTTTACTATATATAATATATAAGTTACGGTATATGAAAACAACTATATGCACAAATATGAGGGATTGTTTTAAATTCAATCTTTATACATGAGATTAATTTAATCAATGACATAGATACCAATTAGAGCGGATCCATAAATAAATTAACAGAATCCTCCTTTTTGAGATCTAAATTTAGATTTTTTTTATAAAATGAAGAATTAAGAAGTTGATAATTAAATTCAGATCCTTGTACAAAAAAACTACCATTATTATTACTGATCAGTAAAATTCATATCTTTCAATTCATATTAAAAAGGGAAGGATTTCTTTTTATGATAAAAAATGCATTCATTTCATTTCAAGAACAAAAAGAAGAAAACAGGGGATCTGTTGAATTTCAAGTATTCAGTTTCACTAATAAGATACGAAGACTTACTTCACATTTGGAATTGCACAGAAAAGATTATTTATCTCAGAGGGGTCTACGAAAAATTCTGGGAAAACGTCAACGACTGCTGGCTTATTTGTCAAAAAAAAATAGAGTACGTTATAAAGAATTAATTAATCAGTTGAATATTCGGGAATTAAAAACTCGTTAAATTCAAAAATTGTGAATTAGTGAATTTTTTAGATCTTGAATTTTTTGATAAACTTCTTTATTCAGCAATCTAATTCATGCCAGAACGAATCAAGGAAAAACTTATGAAGAGACCAGTTACAGGAAAAGATCTTATGATAGTCAATATGGGACCTCACCACCCATCGATGCATGGTGTTCTTCGCTTAATTGTTACTCTAGATGGTGAAGATGTTGTTGACTGTGAACCCATATTGGGTTATTTACACAGAGGAATGGAAAAAATTGCAGAAAACCGAGCAATTATACAATATTTACCTTATGTAACGCGCTGGGATTATTTAGCTACTATGTTTACAGAAGCAATAACAGTAAATGGACCAGAACAATTGGGAAATATTCAAGTTCCTAAAAGGGCCAGCTATATCAGAGTAATTATGCTGGAATTGAGTCGTATAGCTTCTCATCTGTTATGGCTCGGCCCTTTTATGGCAGATATTGGTGCACAGACTCCTTTTTTCTATATTTTCAGAGAACGAGAATTTGTATATGATCTATTCGAAGCTGCCACCGGTATGAGAATGATGCATAATTTTTTTCGTATTGGAGGAATAGCGGCTGATTTACCTTATGGTTGGATAGATAAATGCTTGGATTTTTGTGATTATTTTTTAACAGAGGTTGTTGAATATCAAAAACTCATTACACGAAATCCTATTTTTTTAGAACGGGTTGAAGGAGTTGGGATTATTGGTGGGGAAGAAGCAATAAATTGGGGTTTATCCGGACCAATGCTACGCGCATCCGGAATACCATGGGATCTTCGTAAAGTTGATCGTTATGAGTCTTACGATGAATTTGAATGGGAAATTCAGTGGCAAAAACAAGGAGATTCATTAGCTCGTTATTTAGTACGACTTAGCGAAATGACAGAATCCATAAAAATTATTCAACAGGCTCTGGAAGGACTTCCAGGGGGTCCCTATGAGAATTTAGAAAGCAGGGGCTTTGATAGAAAAAGGAATCCAGAATGGAATGATTTTGAATATCGATTCATTAGTAAAAAACCTTCTCCTACTTTTGAATTATCGAAACAAGAACTTTATGTAAGAGTTGAAGCTCCAAAAGGGGAGTTGGGAATTTTTCTCATAGGAGATCAAAGCGGTTTTCCTTGGAGATGGAAAATCCGACCACCGGGTTTTATTAATTTGCAAATTCTTCCTGAACTAGTTAAAAGAATGAAATTGGCTGATATTATGACGATACTCGGTAGCATAGATATAATTATGGGAGAAGTTGATCGTTAAAATGATAATTTATGCAACAGCAGTCCAAACTATAAATTCTTTTGTTAGATTGGAATCTTTAAAAGAGGTCTATGGACTTATATGGATATTTGTCCCTATATTTTCTCTTGTATTGGGAATCATAACAGGTGTACTAGTAATTGTGTGGTTAGAAAGAGAAATATCTGCAGGGATACAACAACGTATTGGACCTGAATACGCCGGCCCGTTGGGAATTCTTCAAGCTCTAGCCGACGGGACAAAACTACTTTTCAAAGAAAATCTTCGTCCATCTAGAGGAAATACTCCTTTATTTAGTATTGGACCATCTATAGCAGTTATCTCCATTTTACTAAGTTATTCAGTAATTCCCTTTAGCAATCACCTTGTTTTAGCGGATCTCAATATCGGTATTTTTTTATGGATTGCCATCTCAAGTATTGCTCCTATTGGACTTCTTATGTCAGGATATGGATCAAATAATAAATATTCTTTTTTAGGTGGTCTGCGAGCTGCTGCCCAATCGATTAGTTATGAAATACCATTAACTCTATGTGTTTTATCAATATCTCTACGTGCGATTCGTTGAAACATAAACGTTTATTTTGACTATTCCGTTTCTTCTAGACGAATAAGTTAAAAAACGGAATATCTATATTTATCTTTCGAATTAATCTTAATAAAAGGAATTTGATAGTTATATATGAGTGAAAAAAAACTGCTCAGAAATTAGCAGTAAAAAGAAAAATTGAGTCTCATTTCCTATGTAGAAAGGTTAAACGGAAATAAACATAAGTGTAAGAATCACTTTACCCCAAGGTTGGTTGATTAGTCATCCTGCCTTGAAGCGGGTTAAATATATTAACCGGATGACGTTTTCACTATCAGTTATATAGATTAACATACATGTATTACAAAGTGAGCGGCAATTAGGTAAAAGTAAGTGGATGGTTAGAAACACCAAAATACACAAAGAATTTGTAATAGAGATTAACCAAATTGAAAAGGATATTTATGCATAACATAAGATAAAAAAAAGAAGGTTAATTGGGGCTTGAAATTAGTAGAAATGATCAGACAGTACTCCCCAAGATTCCGATTCAGAGTATGCTCCTATCCACCGACAAATGTAATGACTATCAGAAACGAAATAATCCTTTATTTTTTATAAGTCCACCAACTTTTTTTTCTAAAAAAGAAAGAAGAATAGGAACGAAACAAGGATATTTTTTTTCATATATTTCGAAAATAAAATAGAATTTCTGTCATGAATAATAAACTAATAGGATGTCTAATTCTTTTTCGTAATCGAAAACCACGATGGGCTGAAATACCTATTTTTATTTTTACAAAGAGTATTTTATTAAAGGGTTAAGTTATTACTCAACAAATAGAAATTAAAATTTGTAAAGGATGAGATGAATTCCGAAGCGCTTTTATTCTTAGAATTTGAGCAGACAGAATTCCATTGGTATAATTCGGGACCCCAGATATATTTAATCCATTTTAGAACACATCATATCCATCTAAATGAGACTAATCTGGTCCTTAGATTTATTTATGGCCCCTGAGGAGCCGTATGAGGCGAAGACCTCATGTACGGTTCTGTAATAGCGGTGAAAATAGTAATGTTATCGCCGACTAGGATTATCTAACAGTTTAAGTACAGTTGATATAGTTGAAGCACAATCAAAATATGGTTTTTGGGGATGGAATTTGTGGCGTCAACCTATAGGTTTTATCATTTTTCTAATTTCTTCCCTAGCAGAATGCGAGAGGTTACCGTTTGATTTACCAGAAGCGGAAGAAGAATTAATAGCAGGTTATCAAACTGAATATTCAGGTATCAAATTTGGTTTATTTTACGTTGCTTCTTATCTAAATCTATTAATTTCCTCATTATTTGTAACAGTTCTATACTTAGGCGGTTGGAATATTTCTATTCCGTATATATCTATTCTGGAGCTATTTCAAAGGAATCAAATTTTTGGAACAACAATTGGTATCTTTATTACATTAGCTAAAACTTATTTGTTCTTGTTCATTTCTATCGCAACAAGATGGACTTTACCTAGGCTAAGAATGGATCAACTATTAAATCTTGGATGGAAATTTCTTTTACCTATTTCCCTTGGTAATCTATTATTAACAACTTCTTTCCAACTCTTCTCACTCTAAATTGAAAATGAATCCAATATATTCATTATTTGTTTTAAACAAGAGAAAGAAACAAAGATAAAATTATTCAGAGATAATTACAATATGCTTCCTATGATAACTGGGTTCATGAATTATGGTCAACAAACCCTACGAGCTGCAAGGTATATTGGTCAAGGTTTCATGATTACCTTATCCCACACAAATCGTTTACCTGTAACTATTCAATATCCCTATGAAAAATTAATAACATCGGAACGTTTCCGCGGTCGAATCCATTTTGAATTTGATAAATGCATTGCTTGTGAAGTATGTGTTCGAGTATGTCCTATAGATTTGCCTGTTGTTGATTGGAAATTGGAAACTAATATTCGAAAAAAACGATTGCTTAATTACAGTATTGATTTTGGAATTTGTATATTTTGTGGTAATTGTGTTGAGTATTGTCCAACAAATTGTTTGTCAATGACTGAAGAATATGAATTTTCCACTTATGATCGTCACGAATTGAATTATAATCAAATAGCTTTGGGTCGTTTACCAATGTCAGTAATTGACGATTACACTATTCGAACAATTTTGAATTCACCTCAAACAAAAAATGAGGTAAACCCTTTAATTTGATTAAAAAAAGAATTCAAAATTGTTGAATTATATAAAGAATTTAATGAAAAACTTGTATTGTATTTATATAATAATATTAAGTATTAAGGCGCATTCTTTTAATATAATATATTCGTAATTACTTTCTTGAAATAGATAGGTTGAAAATACACTTTAGAATAAAAAAAGAGAAACTGTCTAATAATTGTATCTACATCAATTCATATCCATTAGATTCTAATTTCACTCTATTAGAAACATATTAAAAACAAATTTCCTGGTTAAATTAATAAGGTCATGAAAAGGATTTCGATTTTTTTCTTATTTTAATAATATAATGGATTTGCCTGGACCAATACATGATTTTCTTTTAGTTTTTCTGGGATCCGGTCTTATAGTAGGAGGTCTGGGAGTGGTATTACTTCCCAACCCAATATTTTCAGCCTTTTCCTTAGGATTTGTTCTTGTTTGTATATCTTTCTTGTATATTCTATCAAATTCCCATTTTGTAGCTGCTGCACAACTCCTTATTTACGTGGGGGCCATAAATGTTTTAATCATATTTGCTGTGATGTTCATGAATGAGTCAGAATATTCCACAGATTTCAATCTGTGGACCGTTGGGAATGGGATTACTTCGTTGGTTTGTACAACTATTCTTTTTTTATTAATGTCTACTATTCTCGATACGTCATGGTACGGGGTTATTTGGACTACAAGATTAAACCAGATTCTAGAGCAAGATTTAATAAGTAATAGTCAACAAATAGGAATTCATTTATCAACAGATTTTTTTCTGCCATTTGAACTCATTTCAATAATTCTTTTAGTTGCTTTGATAGGTGCAATCTCTGTGGCTCGTCAATAAAAAATGTTCGAATTAGTAAAGACCAAAGAAAACTTTGTGTATGTTATGGTTTTTTCCGTTCATTCAATTAAATTTGATTTAATACTATTTCATATTTTAAGGATCAATTTTTATATTTGATATATATTTGAAAAATTTTTTTACCTAATATTGTTTTTATTCGTACTTTTTTGTTATATTCTAGTTGATGGGAGTTATTTTTCATATTGAAATGAATCAAAATTGATAAGGAGTTGCTGAATGATACTCGAACATGTACTTGTTTTGAGTGCCTATTTATTTTTGATCGGTCTTTATGGATTGATCACGAGTCGAAATATGGTTAGGGCTCTTATGTGTCTTGAACTTATACTCAATGCAGTTAATATGAATTTCGTAACATTTTCTGATTTTTTTGATAATTCCCAACTAAAAGGGGATATTTTCTGCATTTTTGTTATAGCAATTGCAGCCGCTGAAGCAGCTATTGGATTAGCTATAGTCTCGTCAATTTATCGTAACAGAAAATCAACTCGCATAAATCAATCGACCTTATTAAATAAGTAGCATAAATAAAAAAATTATAGATTGAAATTTGCATATATGATAGGTTATGACCTACTAGATTATATTTGTAAAAATATAAGAAATCAAAGTATTTTAGCCCCATTTTTTATCAATTGAGCCAGAATTCATTACAAAAATTCTATTAAAGGAAATCATTGCTTCATCTAGTATTTTAATATATCATTCAGTTAGAAGTTTACTAGATTGAAAATTTATGACATTCAAAAAACTATTGATCCTATGTCACATTCAGTAAAAATTTATGATACCTGTATAGGATGTACTCAATGTGTCCGAGCATGCCCTACAGACGTATTAGAAATGATACCTTGGGATGGATGTAAAGCTAAGCAAATAGCTTCTGCTCCAAGAACCGAGGATTGTGTTGGTTGTAAGAGATGTGAGTCCGCCTGTCCAACGGATTTTTTGAGCGTTCGAGTTTATTTATGGCATGAAACAACTCGAAGTATGGGTCTAGCTTATTGATACGTTACCGAAAACCTCATTTGAATAAATTTAGAATACATTTTATTTTTTTTATTGACAAGTACTCGTACTCAAAAAAGTTAAATTATATTTTTTTATTTATATATTTTTTTTGAGTACGCGTTCTTTGGACCTGGTGTATCTTGTCTTTACCACGAATGATTTTCCTTGGTTAACAATAATTGTTGTTTTTCCAATATCTGCTGGTTCATTAATGTTATTTCTCCCGCATAGGGGAAATAAAGTCAATAAATGGTATACTATATGCATTTGTATCTTAGAACTTCTTCTAACGACCTACGCTTTTTGTTATAATTTTAAAATGGACGATCCATTAATTCAACTGTCTGAAGATTATAAATGGATCAATTTTTTTGATTTTGACTGGAGAATGGGAATAGATGGACTTTCTATAGGAACGATTTTACTGACGGGATTTATTACTACTTTAGCCACTTTAGCGGCTTTTCCAGTTACTCGGGATTCCCGATTATTCCATTTCCTGATGTTAGCAATGTACAGCGGTCAAATAGGATCATTTTCTTCTCGGGATCTTCTACTTTTTTTCATCATGTGGGAATTAGAATTAATTCCCGTTTATCTACTTTTATCCATGTGGGGTGGAAAGAAACGTCTGTATTCAGCTACAAAATTTATTTTGTACACGGCAGGAAGTTCTATTTTTTTATTAATAGGAGTTTTAGGTATAAGTTTATATGGTTCGAACGAACCAACATTAAATTTAGAACTCTTAGCTAATCAATCCTATCCTGTTACACTCGAAATACTTTTTTATATTGGATTTCTTATTGCTTTTGCCGTCAAATCGCCGATTATACCTTTACATACTTGGTTACCTGACACCCACGGTGAGGCACATTACAGTACCTGTATGCTTCTCGCTGGAATCTTATTAAAAATGGGAGCATATGGGTTGGTTCGAATCAATATGGAATTATTACCCCACGCTCATTCTATGTTTTCTCCTTGGTTGATGGTAGTCGGTACAATCCAAATAATTTATGCAGCTTCAACATCTCCCGGTCAACGTAATTTAAAAAAGAGAATAGCCTATTCTTCTGTATCTCACATGGGTTTTATAATTATAGGTATTAGTTCTATAACGGATCCTGGACTTAATGGAGCTATTTTACAAATAATTTCTCATGGGTTTATTGGCGCTGCACTTTTTTTCTTGGCAGGAACGAGTTATGATAGAATTAGGCTTGTTTATCTTGATGAAATGGGTGGAATGGCTATCTCCATTCCAAAAATATTTACAATGTTCACTATCTTATCGATGGCTTCCCTTGCATTGCCGGGCATGAGTGGTTTTGTTGCAGAATTAATCGTTTTTTTTGGAATAATTACCAGCCAAAAATATTTCTTAATTTCCAAAATTTTAATTATTTTTGTAATGGCAATTGGAATGATATTAACTCCTATATATTTATTATCTATGTCACGCCAAATGTTCTATGGATACAAGTTAATTAATGTCAAAAACTTTTCTTTTTTTGATTCTGGACCCCGAGAGTTATTTCTTTCAATCTCTATTCTTCTACCCATAATTGGTATTGGGATTTATCCTGATTTTGTGCTCTCATTAGCAAGTGACAAGGTCGAATCCATTTTATCTAATTATTTTTATGGATAGTTTTCAGGAAATAAAAAAAAGCATTAAAGTGAATTGTAATCAGAAGTCTTTGGTCTTTGTATTGTGAGAACCTTTTGAATCATTGTACTACTTGATTCAAAAGGTTCTTGATGGTTTACTACTAAAACTAAATGAGATTTCTTCACTTATATGAAGTTAGATATAGATGCTATTTTTTTTATTTAAATTTGGATTCCTTTTTGTTTGTTACTTTAATTCGATGTAAATGAACCATAACTATGTAAACCTATTCCTAAAAGATTGACGCCAAAATAGCATATCCAAATTACAAGAAAACCTATCGAAGCCACAATTGCAGAATTTATACCCCTAACATTCCTATTTGTTTTAATATGTAAATAAATTGCGAATATAGTCCAAGTAATAAATGCCCAAGTTTCTTTTGGATCCCAGTTCCAATATGAACCCCATGTCTCATTAGCCCAGACAGCTCCTGAAAGAATGCCGACGGTTAAAAAGATAAATCCAAGACTAATAATACGAAAACTCCAATAATCTAATTGTTGAATCAGTTGATACCTATAATAATTTCTAGAAAAACTAAAATTAATGTTTTGTTGTAGTACAATAGAATTTCTTTCATTTATGTAGTAAAGTACATCAAAAGAAAATAATTCATTTAATAAAAATTTTTTTTTTATATTCTTTTTCCAAAAAGCGGGTCCGACTTTGCGAAATGTAATCACTAGAAGAGCTATTGATAATAATGATCCGCATAACAGAGCGCCATAGCCTAATATCATCATACTTACGTGCATCATTAACCACTGGGACTGGAGAGCTGGTACTAATATTGCAGACTGAGGCATTTTGTTTAAAAGACCTGAAGTAGCAAAACCCTGAATAAAAAGAGCACTTGGCGCAGTTATTGCGTTTAAGTGATTTTGTTGTTTTTTATTAAAATAGGAAACCATATGAATAATTGAAAAAGCCCACGAAAGAAAAATTAATGATTCATATAAATTACTTAATGGAAAATGTCCTGAATAAATCCAACGAGTGAACAATAATCCTGTTATACCAAAAAACGTAATTATGATTCCTTTATCTGATGAATCAAAAAATCCTATGATTTCATCTAAATTAACTAATAAAGTGAAAAAATAAATTGTCAGTACAATTGAAACGACCGAAAAAGATATATGAGTTAATATATGCTCTAAAATTGAAAAAATCATAAAAAATTTGTTAAAAATTAAAAAATTAATACTAGGTTTTACCCGATTTTAGAAAAAGAGTCGGGTTTTATTTTGATTATAAAACTTATAATATCTCTTTTATAAGATCTTATGCCGCTACTCGGACTCGAACCGAGATGCTCTAGCACTGCTTCCTAAGAGCAGCGTGTCTACCAATTTCACCATAGCGGCAACTTGTTCAAAACAATACTAACAAGTTTTTATTCAATCGTCGAGATTCAAATTTAAATAAAGAAGCCAATTGATTCAAATTTCCAATTGATTTAATCAATTTAAACTTTTTTAAATAGGTATTGGGGTTTAAATTCAATTAAGATCTTTTTTTTTATCAGAGTTATTTAAAATTATTTAAATTCACTTTTTGTCCTTTATATTTTTTCTAGAATACAATGAAAAATGTAACTAAATTCAAGTAGTTGGAACTTCAACCCAAAGACAAAACTCTAAATGCTCTTTAGCATTTTTTTTTCATTTATATTTATCTGATAAAAAAAATGCTTTTTCGAAAAATTAAAACTTTTTCAAAACTCTTAGAAATTTTAACTAAAATTAGATTTTCCTAAGTGCTCAAGAGAAAAAAAATTATCAAAATCTTTTTTTTGATGTATCTTTTTATATTGTACAAACAGTACAAACATAAGATTTTTTGATCACTTAAAGTAATTAATTTATAAAGTAATTAATTTAAAGATCTTTTATTTCCTCATTAAGAGGAAATAAAAGATCTTTATTTATTATTGCATCAAGGTAGTAATGGGGAAAATACGAATCCCCTTTTTGGAACTAAAAAAAAATGTGAACCTTTCCTTTTTATCTATATATTGTCTTTTTTTCTTCTTTTGGTTCCTATTTGGTTTTATATTTATTTTAAAAAATTGGTTTTGAAGTTAGGCTAATTCTAATTATTATAGTGTTTTTTATTTATTTTGCTGTACAAAAAAACTTTTTGAATTACCTGTAGAAAGTGATTTCCCTAACGAAAAAGCTTTCAACGATGTCCAATATCCCTTCCTTTTCCAAATTTTTTTACGAATACGTTTTTTCGAGATAGAAGTACGTTTTTTTGGAACTGCCATTCAAAAATGAAAAAAAAATTTTCAGTGGTATAATTGGATGTCAAAGACATTTATTATTCTATTCTTTCGTACTCCATATCGAGTTATTTTTTTCTTTCAAATTTTATTATATATTATTTTCAAAACAAAAAAGACATTCAAAAGTTTCAAACCAAACTTTTGACTTTTTTTTTTTTACGTTTGAAATCCGTACGAGAGTACTCATTTAATTAATTTATACTGATAGATTATATTATCAAAAAAATTATAAGATTTCTTCACATCATATGTAAAAAAAACATATCGATTATAATAATCTTTCTTACAAATATAAATAAAAAAAGCTCACTTAGTGTACTGGAAGACAATAACTAAATTCCATAATGAAAATCCATTCTTTAACAATCCTAAATACTCAAACTCAAATAACTTTGTTTTAGGTAAAGTTTTTTTTATTATATAATTAATATTAAGTATTTTTTTGTCGTGTAAATCTTTGTTCTATTCTTAATATATGTATATAAATTATTGTAATACGGAATTATAATTCACTTTTTCTGTATCTGCATAAAATCACAATAAAATTTTATTTAGTAGTAATAAAAAAAGACAAATAATTTTTTTTGACAGTAACTTAGTAATATTATTTAATCACTTCTAATTTTTTTATTTGAATATATATTTCTTTTCAAAGATTTATAAAGGATTATACTAGTTCGAAAACATTTCTATTTAGGTTTGAAATCGCGTGCTTTTTTATTGTCCCCTTTGAAAAAAAAAATATATATATACAAACCAGTGAATAAG